GACAATCGAAATAGTTAGAAATGAGAGAATTAAAGATATGAGTGTGCATATTGCTGGTTTACCATCTCTCTTTGTTGATCATCCTAATTGGATTAGTGAAATGTACAAGTGTCGCTGGTGGTTTGGCATGTATAATAGTGCAGATATTATTCCTTATCTACAAGAAACATACCCCGATATTAATTTTAAACCGTTGTTTATCTTGAAACAACAACGGATGATTTGGTTGAAAGAAAAAATTCAAACACCGTTTTATGAATGGTTAGACACACCTAATGGATTAGACGCTGGTAGTCCTGTAAATTTATTTGACGATTACCCTACACGTATTCAACAACTTACTACGGCCAGCTTAAAAACGAGTTTATTAGATAATAAAACATTGTTAGCCGATGCTACCACTTCGTTGGAAGATAATAGCTTACTTCATTTTAAACAACTATTATTTGAAAATTTAGCAGATATTATGATGGTATTTGATTTTCATTAAATAAAAATAAAAAATTATAGAAATATTATAGTTCGTAAATTTTTACGAACTATAATATTTAGGCACTACTAACCGAAATTAGTAACGTAGACCTTCACCATTCTTTTGTACAGCGTAACTCTTAATTGAGTAACTGATGAAACGTCCAGCGCCTTCAGTACGATCTAAGTAGAAACCTGGTTCGTTGATTGGACGATTTACGATAAATGACATAACACAACTTTCTACACCATAAGCTGCATCGAAAGCATTCATACGAATGTATGCATTTGTAATCGTTTTACGAGCTTCAGTTAATTCAAACATTACTGCTCCTGTATCTTTAATATCGAATAATGGTAAACCCCATAATTCCCAGTATGAGTTACGTGGGTGTGGATCATCAGTATATTCAATATTCATTGCCCAACCTTTACGAATACAGTAAGCAATTTGACGTTCGATTTGTTCGTTTGATAAATCAGTTAAAAAAGAGAAGCAACCTTGTGTAAGTCTCACTATTCAAATACTCCTTTAATAATATTATAAGGTAATTAATTATACGTTTGCAGTTGGTGTTTCTGCGAAATCAGCTGTATCTGTAGAAGTATAGTTAAATGAAATATCTTTCCATAAATCTAATGCTGTTTGTAATGGGCTACATTTTTTAGCAGCCTCACGTAAAATAACAGGACCTATTTGTTCATTAAATACATCTTGACCTTCGTTACGAGCTAAAACCATAGCTTCTAAAGCTACACGGTTTGCTGTAGCACCCGCTTGAATACCATCTGGGTGACCGATTGTACCACCACCGAATTGTAATACAACATCATCACCTAAGTAATGAATTAATTGGTGCATTTGACCACAGTGAATACCACCTGATGCAACTGGCATACACTTACGTAAAGCTGCCCAATCCATTTCGAAGAAGATACCAAATGGTAAGTTAACTTCTAGTTCTGTACGACGTAAGATATCGTAGAAACCTTTAATCATTAATGGATCACCTTCTAATTTACCTACAACTGTACCAGCGTGAATATGATCTACACCTGACATACGCATCCACTTACAGATTACACGGAAGTTAATACCATGGTTCTTTTGACGAGCGTAAGTAGAGTTACCAGCACGGTGTAAATGTAAAAGCATATCGTTTTCACGAGCCCAAATAGCAATTGATTGAATTGCAGTGTAACCCATAACTAAATCGATCATTACAATAACACTACCAACAGCTTTAGCATAGTCAGCACGTTTGTACACTTCTTCCATAGTACCCGCTGTAATGTTTAAGTAAGAACCTTTAACTTCACCTGTTGCAGCTGAAGCACGGTTAATACCTTCCATACAGTATAAGAAACGTTCTCTCCAACGCATAAATGGTTGTGAGTTAATGTTCTCATCATCTTTTAAGAAATCTAAACCACCTTTTAAACCTTCATAAACTACACGACCGTAGTTTTTACCAGAAAGACCTAATTTAGGTTTTACAGTAGCACCTAATAACGGAATACCGTATTTGTTTAAACGCTCACGTTCAACGATGATACCTGTAGCAGGACCTTGGAATGTTTTTAAGTATGAGTGAGGAATACGCATATCTTCTAAACGTAAAGCAGAAATTGCTTTGAAACCAAACACGTTACCAATAATAGACGCTGTTAAATTAGCTAAAGAACCTTCTTCGAATAAATCACATTCGTATGCGATAAAAGCAAAGTATTGATCTGTAGTATTTGGTACTTGGTCTACACGGTAAGCTTTTGCACGGTAACGTTCACAAGCTGTTAATAAATCTGTCCAAACAACAGTCCATGTAGCTGTAGAAGATTCACCAGCAACGGCTGCAGCTGCTTCTACTGGATCTACACCTGGTTGTGGTGTAATACGGAATAATGCAAGAACATCAGTATCTTTTACTGTGTATGAAGCATCCCAGTAACCCATTTTAGCATACGGAATTACACCAGATTCGTAACGGTCACTTTTAATTCGAGTCCGTTCTGATACAGATTGAGACAT